CATCAACACATCGATGCCGAAAGAATCTTCCGCATTCTCCGACCCCTGTATGTAGAGGCCTTTGTAGACCACTACCAAATCAAGAGGGTCTTGATAGACACTGGTGAAAAATGGAATATTTTCACATTGAGTACAGCTAGGCAGTTTTGGACCCTTCCTTACTTTAGAAAGAAATGGCTGGCTGGCCTTTGCAACAAAGTTGAGTGCGTACCCATTGAGCGCGAGTTGGAGCTTTCATCATCTATAAACCTTTGGTAATCCATGATTTTCCCTTACTAAAGGTACGCTTGAGTTGGAGCTTTCATCACTTCAGTGCGAACGGGACCTTCACTTACGGGGACCTGCTTACGAAAAGCACTTTGGGCGGAGGTTTCTCAATCCAATCCGACTTTCCTGAATCAAGCTTCAACTATACTAAATTTGATGACTAAAAGCGAGAGTATAACCGGTCTCGTTAGCTTTCACTTCCTCTTTCAAGGAGAGGCGCGGAAAACTGCTCGACTATAAAGGATAGGAGCACATAATAAGTAGCGGAAGCAGACAATAGAACAGCTGCTAGAAGCTCGACAAAGAGGTATGAGTTTCACTCGGGCAAGACTCCCTGAGGGCAAGAAAAAGGAAATAGTTCTTCTAGTCCTTATGTTCTAAAATTCTTTCAACGCATTCCTATCCTTCTAGTCAATAAGCCAGGGCAAATCTAGGGGAGGAAAAGCTCGGCTCGGCTTCTAGTTGCAACCGATGTTCCGGTAAAAGATTATCTGGGAGAGCGAGTAAGGACAATCCGGTAATGCTGCTCAGTCTGAGGGGCGAAGATGCGAGACTGAAAGGGATATTCCACCAGTTGTTGAGGATAGGGAAGAAAGAAAGTGCCTCGAGTCAAAGCGAGAGCGTTGGTTGAGATTCCCACAAATCTCCAAATTCAGATTGTATGAAAGTGACTCCTTAAAGTCTTTCTTTCTTTTAATCGGATGGAAGTCAATTCCCTGACACTAAGAATGAAATATCTCCTACGGTAAATCTTAAACTATCATTTCCCTTTCTTTGTTTCAAGCTTTCAACCTCTCTTCCCCTCTTGAGTTGCGTTGAGGCAATCATTCATACAGTGAAAGAGTCTTCCTCTAGTCTTGCTTTGGCACCTATTTGTTTGGGACTTTTCCTTGTAGGCTTCTGTCTTAGATCCTTTTCTTCTCTCTTTTGTGCTTACTAAGTCTTTACCGAAGGGAGAGGGACGAAGTGACTCTTTATTCTGTCTGAGTCTAATTGAGTAGATACAGAAAGGTAACAGACAATTTCTCCCTTAAAAAAGTGAATCTTCCGAAGTCATCACCCAGATAGACTCTGGTCTCAGACCTTTCGAAATGCATGTGTTAAGCATATAGCTAGCCTTACAGAGTTTGATAATAGTCTCAATCACAGATGATTTCGATCTTAGGCGAACGAGGTTACCGGCTCTCCGGCCCCATTTCGGTGCACTATTGGAGATCTCTTTGGGCCTTCCGCTTTCTAAAAAGCAAACTATCTTGATTGGTTGGCCTACTGATAGATTAGCTTTTTCTTCTTTTACGTAATTTCATAATTCTATTTTTATTACTTTGAGCTTAAAAGGAATTTTCAGTATGTCTTGAATCCAATCAGTGCGATCAGTCCAGTCAAGTCCTTGACTTCGGTCGTAGGTTGAAAGTAAAGAGGTAGCCGTTTCGTTCTCCTAGATGCACGAATGAGGAGAGAAAGAAGCAAACGAGCCAGGGAAAGAAAGGAGAGAGAGTGCTTTATCATACAATATTCGCCCGTTTTCAGTCAATCATGGAACGCCCCTCGGGATGTGCCCTATAGGAGCGCAAGCCTTTTTCACAGAAGAGGTGGCACAGAACGAACTCTTCCAGATGAGGATGTTAGCGAATAAGCTCTCAACTAATCTCGTACAATACAATAAAATATTTGCCCTAAATGTTCACACCCTTTCACTCTTGGGACTGACTTGCCCGTTGGAGAGCTACCGAACTGCCTTCCTTGCTTGCCTGGAATGAGAGGACAGACTGAGAGACAGACCGCAGGAAAGGAATTGGTTACTACAGACAGACCGGATGAAATAGCTGCGCTCACTCTTGCAGCGGTTATTGCTAACATAGGAAGTCTCACTGCCTCCAACCTTATTGTTAGACCGTTTCGCGCCCTACGACTAGTAGTGCGATCACTCCCTTTCGAGTAGGATTAACACTCACTCAGCAATAGCGCCCCTACTCTTAACAAGTACGCTTCCTGCTTACTCTAAGTCCCAAGCTGGAAACATCCAGTTGCTTATTATAGGATAGGATGCACATCCCGACCGGTAAAAGGAAAGAGCGAGATCTCCTTTCCTGTAGGCTTCTCCTGTGCTTAGTTCACCTAGCATGGAAAGAAGCTGAGCCGTGCTAGTAACATCGTGAGCGTGAACAGAGGTTATCAAGAGTTAGCTTGGGAACATGCCATGCCCTTAGCCTTAGTTGGAAGCTAAGCCAAAGCTAAGCTTGTAGGCTTGTAGAGAAAGCTATTGTGCAGGTATACCAACAATCCATGTTCATGAACAGTCTCCTTCGAACATCTGATTCACCTTAGGTCGGACACTTCACTTCAAGCTTAAACCTCCGTCTATGATCGGCTTGCTTTCTCGGTATCGCGAGTCTAAACTCTTTAAGCCGGCTAACTAATAGATAGAGATATAGCTCAGTAAACACGGGAATCACTTCGGCTTAAACACGGCTATGCTTCGCTCTTTTTAACTATCGCTAGTCTGTGAAAGAAGATTTCTGGTCACTTTCAGTCTAACCCGGATTTACTTAGTTAGTCGAGACTTGCTTCTTAGCGTGTAGTGGATCAACCAGCTAGCTTTCCTGTAGTAGAGCGCGGGGAGAGTGACCATCATGGCCTTGAATAGGGTGTGCCTTTTATTCTGTACATTTTTTATGAGGAGTACTCTTGAATGTACTATACAGTAGGTTCTCAGTGCCCTAAGATCCCAATCCCAGATCGAATTCCAATTGCGAAATTGTTCTCAAGCGAATGGCTTTTACTCAACCTCAATTCATTCAGTTAGGACCTCCCTTTATGTCATTTCTTTCCTTGCCAGCGTGAGGAGTCAGATCGGATTATAGCACTTGCATGGAATCAGGGATAGTGGCTATTGTCTGCTTCTCTTGGAGCGATGATTCTTGTCCACTTCCTATTAAGATAAGGTTTCCATTCCGAAGTCTTTGCTGCTGTTAAAGGATTTCTTGCTACGCCCCTCTTCCTGATGCCTTTGCTTTGTGCATGGATTCCTTCTCACGAGTTGGATTCGAACCAACACCTCTTGCATTCAAAGAACTACCACATTCTTAATGTCGTGAGTTTTGGTAACCCGGTTCCTCCTCGGACAAAAAACTAATGAAGACTACATCCGGACTCGCCCTTACCAGCACATTCCACAGCTCAATAGCTACTCCTTTGGTCGATCCTTTCCTTCCGGTTTATTCCAAGGACTCATTTTAATGCCCAACCATCCAAAGGCACAACCCATACTAACTCCTAACTTTTTGTTATATTCCAATATTTCTCGGATTAGTTTCCAATTCCTATGGGAATTCTAAATAATGAAACCGACCGCGATGAGTACTAGGGTCACGAAACCATAGGTAAAGACTGTTTCTCCACAAACCTTAACTAAAATTTCGATTAGGAGACACAATCGCAATGTGTATGAGTAAAAAACGCTTATTGTTAATAAAATGGGTCTGTTCTTCAATGGCTAAGCAAGGTAAGCGCAGCTGGTCCCAATAAAAAAAAAGCAGTCTTCCTTTATTCCCACGGCGGATTCCCGATAAGCAGTCTCAACTCCACGGGTAACAGTAGCTTCCTGGGCCACTTACCGCAGCTGGCCTAGCTTTATGCCTGACTCTATGGCTTACTTGCTTCCCTTTCCCCTGCGTCGATAGCTGGACTCAACCAATTCAACACAAAACAGACAGAGGAATCCTGGACGTGATATCGAAGGTAATAGAACAAAGGAATGGAAGGGACCGGTCACTGGCAAGTCTGTTGGAAGAAGTCCTGTAATAGAAGTAGAGTCTCGTTTCAAGCCTACCGCGTTACCTAAAGCGGAAAGAAGGACCCGGGAGTTCCTGAGCCAAGATTGAGACCCGCTTTTTACTTATTCTATTATTCTAATCATGAGTGGGATCGGGTGCTTCTCTCTCTTGGAGACTCGCGTGCCATAGATCGCATGTGAGGAGTCGAGATATCTTATGTCTTACCGCTTGGGTTGGTGTCGGCCCTTGTCCACCTCACTTTGCCATGTCTTCTTCTTTCACCTCATCCTGCCCAAAAAGCATGAAAATTTTCATGAATTGCACTTTGATCCGCCTTTCTCTTATTCCAGTCCAGGTTCTATCCCTTTCTGGAACTATCGTAAGCTATCCCTTTCAGGTGTCATGCCAAAGTATTGCATTAGGACGGAGAACGAGTTAATCTGACATTGAGTATAGTATCTTATTCTTTCCAGCCTGAAACTCACGAATCTCTTACTAAAAAGAAGAAAGAAGAAGGTGATCGCCTAGTTCTTGAAATAGATCGTAATCTATGACTTTGTCTTAGCGAGCGATGCCTATAAGAGCTAGGAATGAGGCTAAAGCAAAGACAGATTGAGAAAGCCTCCTTTGCCTTCTCATTAGCTTTAGCTGGATGAAATCGTATCCATTGCTTGAGATCTTTAGGAGCTGAGAATGCAACCCATTCAATCGATGCGGGCCTTTCCCTTCTGCGTTGGGAGCTTGCTTGTGGGCCTTCTTGCTTATTGGACTTGTCCTCAACTCGACCAAAGAATGTTAATAATAAGGTGGGCAAGCCCTCATTCCCAAGACCCAGTTCTCTTTGTGAGGCTGCCTCCGTATCCCATCTCTATCTCTCTCGCTAATGAAGAGCAAACGGATCAACCTCGTTGCCGACTTCACTTCAGAAAGATGAGGGACTGATCCAAGAAGCCAATGCCAACAAGTGGTTCCATAGCTCCCCCAACCACATCAGGAAAGGGACCTCACGCTTCCCTTCTATCTTAGGTTCTAGCCCGCCTGACCTAACCCATCACAAAGGCCAACCAAAAGCGATCCCAGGAATTTAGCTAATTAAGAAGAGGGAGAATGTCTATTCGGCAGATCTTTCAACTCCTCCAACTCTTCTGAACCTAATCTAGACGGAGCCCTAACTTAGTACAGGTACTTAGAGCACGGATCCCTAGTAGAACCCGGATCCTTAGAACACGAGCCCCTAATAGAATAGAAATCAGTATAAAGAAGAAAGCGATTGCATCCTTCTTCTTATCATAGCATAGTATGGTATAGTAAGGTAATAGCGGAGTGGAGCTGTTTGGAGAGCGAACTCTTAATGTCGATCAAGTGAATCGCTCCTGCTTGATCTCGACTGTGATCCCTGGCCTGGGGCTGACACTAAGCTAGTGAACTGCCGTCCAAGGTGAAGGTTCTAAGATTTCTGCCTTTTGAACTCTCAATTAGAAAGACTTGTTGACCTTCACTTCACATCCTGATCCTTGTCTTAGCCCTCTCCTCCCATTCCCTATTCTCCATCTCGCCCCTTTCTCAATAATCCATCTTGCCTCCCAAATCTCTCTTCGAAGGTGAAGCTCCTGGCAAGCAAGTGCTAAGCGGATCCATCTAAGTGAAAGAAGGGCTAGAAGAGCATCCATAGGAAGAAGAGGACGGGGGAGTAGTGCATCCGTGTCTACTCACTCCGGTGGGATTCCAAGATGAAAAGGGATCAATCCAATTACAGCTGTCAGCTAGATAGACGAAACGAGGGCATATCCAGGCGTTTCAGTGGTTTCCATTTCGATGGTGACATTAACATCCTTTACCATCTTAGTCGAATCTTAACTCAACTCGGGAGAGGAAGAATCCACTCCCTGAGAAAGAAGGAAGTGCTTGCGCCTTTAGGAATCTTGCGCTAAGGCTTGAACTTGCTGCATTCTAGTTTCCAGGAGCGCACTGGAGTTTTCTCTTTCAGTCGTTCATTCTTCAAGGCATAATCTTTCGTGACAAGCGGAAGACGGAGGAGCAGGCAAGAAGAGCAAGTATAGTGAAAGTATCCTCATGGGCCAAACAAAAAGAGGTTTAGCCCCAACGTCAAATTAATGCAATGCAGGGTACCCGTGCAAACATCGTCTATCTCTCTTGTCAAGTGGCTCCGCTCTTAGGGAGAGAATCTACGGATTCTGCGAAAGGGCTTCCCTATCTATGATTGAGCTCTCGCTCTTACTCTTTCTATCAGTCGTGTTTTTGATTTTCTCTCTGACCGTCAACTTGCTTGATTTACTAACCTCGTGTTCTCATCCACTTTAAGGTCAGGTCGAAGCAAAGCGTTTTCCTTCCTCTTCCTATCGGAAAACAAGAACCCGCCAGCTAACTTCTCTCTAGTGGGCTTCACTTGTACGCTATCCTTCCTGACCTTACCTCGATTCTACTCTCCAAGCTCACTGCTCGACGCTCGCCTGACATATCGGTCTGAAGTTTCTTTGATCACTTAGGACAGACAATCTTTCTAAAAAAGAAAAATATCGTAATCTAGTTCAAGAAAGTGGCTGTGACGTGAATTGCATTGTGCTCATCAACGTGTAAGCTGCACCATGCTGAATGAGAGAATTACATTCCCTTTCAATTGAGATATTGCGTATGATAAGAGAGAGAAAGGTTCCTTTTTTTCCGGTATGCTGCTCCGCGAGCAAGGAGCGATAGAAGCAAGTATTCTTTAATGAATAACAAGAGTCTGGTACTATAGGGGAATCCAACACCTAGTGATTTACATTTTACACCTTATCTTCTATACTTTCGGTGGAAAAACCAGCCGAGTCTTCCAGCAGGAGTTCCACGCCTTTTTAACCTGCATCAAAAAAGGAAGTATTGCGCCGGGCATGATCCCGGTGTCGAGCAGAGCGAATGAAAAAATTTTCATGATAAATCATTTTCAAATGATACTCTATGGTAGTCCTACGCCAAGTGATCTAGAATTTATGGTAGATGAGGGTTTTTCTTTATCTTCAGGTGGTACCTCTACTACTCTTTCTTCAACTAGGTCGGACGCACAAAGCGCTCCACCTGAGTTAGAGCGGTTATTTGAGAGAATCTGCAATGAATACGCGGAGTGGGTGGTGATAGCCGATAAGCAATTACCCCCCGAATGGGACATGCCTGACCTTGTTCGGGCAGTGATAGGGGAGGAAGCGCTACCGTAACCTAGCTAGCGCTACATCTTGCTAACGTCGTCTGAATTGCCTTGCAAGCGCTACATCTATATGGCAAGCCCACGTCGCCTTCGTCTCCCATTGTAGTCGCCTTCTTCATATGGCAAGCGCTACCCCTCGCTTGCACTACATTGTCTGACGATAACCTTGCCTGACCGCTTCCGCTCTGACTGAGCTGACCGTCGCACCTGATTTCTATATCCCATTATCCATAGATCTCCTTCCTTATCGTTGCCGGTCTAAGCAGAAGGTTGCTAAGTCAGATGTCTGGTGAACACATTCGTAATGAGTATGGGTCTAGTAGGTGTACTAGGAAGGAAGCGAGGTACTGAGTTTAGCGTCGACAAGGCAAGTAGTGGATCTTTATTATCAATGATATGGGAGACAGTCAAAGCATCAGTCTCAGCATCAACAGAAGAAAAGGACTGACCGACCGCCGTTCAAGAGAGATCCCGAAGGCTCGAACTTTTTGCTAGCTTTGAAACATGGGCCGAAGGAAAGAGGAAGACCAAACAAAGTCGCGGTCAAAGCAAAGAAAAAGATGCCAAAAAAGATTCACTTTAGCTTCTAGCTCGCTTAGTGTAGGTTGCTTGCAATCCTGACATCCCGAGTTACATTTTGGGGGATTGATTACGTGGCTGAATCTCCCGTTAAGGAGCTTTCCTACGTTCCTGTCCTTGATGTCTCTCTCATTCCGAGGTGAGGGTGAGGTTGCTTGCAAGACTTTCGATAGCTGGCTCGGCCGAACGGAATCACCGATCTAGATACTAGATAGAAGGGTCGTTCACTCCCTATTCTTTGAGAGGTTGCTTGCGACGGTAGCATTAGCTAGGCAATCAAGGCAGGTCGAACAGAGTCAGTCCTAGGGGATCATCGGATGGAAAAATGGATTGAGCTGGCTAATCACTTGATGACCCGGTGGAGAATGGGAACAGAGAGTCGCTCCCATAAACGAATGAATGGGACTCCTGGTCCTGATCGAACCAGAGATTCCGACAACCCGGGGAATCGGCAGAAAGAGATGGGTCGGATACTGGAATCTGCCCAAAAGTCCTTACTTTTTCGAGGCAGGGCTTCGATCCGTATCTGGCCAACTCCTCGAACTGCTGGGTGCGACATATTCATGGACTGGCAAAGCGAACTCTCAATTTGATCAGGAGAGCCTAGAGAGCTCTCTATCTTTCCCCAAATTCCGACTAGCGCGGTTCTTTTTCTCGACCAATTTGAATTCAATTTTTTTTTTTTTTAAGTTAAGTAGAGTAGTAAGTAGCTAGGCGGGTTTCAGCGCATGCTGCATTTAGAATCTCCAAATAAATTAGAAGCGCCTATGATAGCGTATGATTTTTCCCATTTGTGAGCGACGGTTGCTTGCAAGAGGTGGCGATCGGCAGTGTTCCAAAGCGCCATAACGACTTGCGTTAGAGCGTTATGCCAAACGATCCCCAGCACCTGTAGTTATGGGGATCGCCTTCGGCTTGCTTTAGTCGCTTGCCTGAGTTGCGTTGCTGGGATCGCCTTCGTCTTGCTATACTGTTTCCCTAACGCATGCTGGTTACCATAAAGACACCGAGGGATATCGCATGCGCTAGTTTCGGGGATGTTGTTTACACTACTAAAGGTAACAACTAAAAGTGCCGGAACGACTCTAGTGGTGCAAGCGAAGGTTTCAGTCTTGTCGAGCGAAGCAACCACTAGTCGCCTTTAGTGCTCCAAAAACCCTTTCGCTTGCGTGAGCAACGGCCCCTAGCGCCCAGAGCAAGCGCCTTTAGTGTTCCCGACCGCCTGCCTTTCGGCCTTAGCGTTCCAAACAACCAGTAGTGTGACCGATCTGTGTTCAAAACAACCGATGACGCTAGCGACGACTCGTGGGGCCCCCTAACGCCGAACAAAAAGGACTAGTGCTATAACGACGAGTGGTGTGGTCCTAACAACCTACTATGGTAACGACAACTCGTAGTGGTCCTAACTACTAGCAACAACCACTACGGCAAGCGCCACAACGACGATAACGCTAGACCGTAATATAGGCTTGCGAAGCAACCACTCGTTGTTCCCCTTGGTAACCTTGCTCCGCAACCATCGAGTCGGCCTTACCAAACCAAAGACAACTAGTGTTCCCAAAGACGGAAGAACGACATGCGACGGAACAAGACGGTAAAGCAACCACTCGTTGTCGTTTAGTTGTCCGTCACTCGTAGTCTCTGCGTCAGAGGTGGTTGTTCGGAAGGGTTTGACAACGTAACAGGCAGCTAGGCAGTTACTACGCAACACACATTGGGGGTGGTGCAACAATGGAACGACTAGTAGTCTACGACTAGTGGTGTTACGGAACAACTACCCGACGAGTGGTAATAACGACAACTACAGTAGGTTTGACAGTAGCGTTAGGACGACTGGTTCTCGTAGTTGTATTGCCCTAACGCAACGACTCAAACAACTATGAGTGCTCCCAAGACGATGAGACGCATGCGCTATACCGTCGAGTATTGCTTGCGAAGCAACCGCAACTCGTTGTAGGTCCTCTCCTTACATTACAGTCGAGTAGCTTTCACTCCTTCGCTTGCAATGTGCGGTTGGTTTACCTAACGCATGGCTTCCCCAACGCCAATAGTCGCATGAGTTCTCCTAGACCATAACCCATGCCTTGAAACAAACCGCATGATGCGTTCCGGAGTTGCCGTAGTTCTGTTACCGCCTTGTCGTCTTGGGTTGGGAAGGATACGACAGGCTCAATTCAAGGACACTCAATTTCAAGCTCAATTTCAGGCTTTCGAAGCTCTGACGCTTTCTGTCGCATTTGTTCTATCTTTTGTTTACCTATCATTTTCACTTTCTTTAACCGTACTTAGGTAGCTCTTCGTTCGTTCGGCAGAGGCGTAGAGCTATCTACTTGGTCGCGACTGGCTCTGCTACGCTAGGTTCTCCCTATGGCGCTACGCATCGTTCCCTTCGGTCGAGCGAATCCCATTGTTCCGGTCCGAGAATCCCTATGTCTGAGGTCGAGCAGCTACGCTCTCGTTGGTCGAGGTTAGATCCTCGTATGTCGCCACTCTCGTCACTGGGCGTTGTCACTGATGCCTTGTTATCTCAGGACACTCTGCCAGGTTGTTCCTTGTTGACCGGCCTTGTGATTCTCGTTATAGAATGTAGTGCCCAACAGTTTAAAGGAACGGGTGAAGTCTCGGGATCCGCTCTAGTCGAGTAAGAGATTTCCCCTGTAGAGTAGTCTCCGTATCAGTCCATGGGCTAAGGTGCAATTGCCTTCTTAGAGCCAGTAACTTCGTACTGAAAATTGGAGAAAAAAGAGTTACAGAGGCATCTTCCATTCATATCGATTTTGGTTTTTCTGCACCATATTTAGATCTCCCTTTTCTTCGATCCGGAATTCCCAACAAATCCTTGACTCCTCGAATACAATGGGATTTCACACCTGGCGAATCTTTCACTCTACCTCCTCTTATTAAGACTATAGAATGTTCCTGCGAATTATGACCTTCGCCCGGAATGTGAGCAAATATATCATGTCGATTGCTCAACCGTACTTTGGCTATCTTACGTGGAGCTGAATTAGGTTTTTTCGGTGTTCTCGTTGGTACACGCGGGCGTACTCCTTGCTTCTGGGGACATTGATCCGAAGCTCGAGTACGGTCCGTGCGCCGTTTTTCTTCTCTACCATGACGAATCAATTGATTTAATGTAGGCATCGCTCTTTACTTTTGTCCTTCCCCCCGATTTTTGCCCAATCACTAGTGGTTACTCCCGATCCGAAGCACCCCTTTTCCATTCATAGAGAGATCCAATCGTCAAAATCAATAAAAAGGCCATCATGGACCAAGATCCAAAGGGATCAATCTTGTTGAGAGGTACTGCCCAAGGAAAGGAAAAGGTGACTTCCGGATCAGGAATAATAAATAAAATAGAAACAAGATAAAATCGTATATCAAAACGACTTCTGGCATCACCGAAAGGATCGAAACCACATTCGTAGGCCGACAATTTTTCTGGATAGGTCGAACTATTGGAAGCAAATGGAAAAGGAACACCGAGTAGGATCAAAGAAACTAGCGGACTGATCACTAAATAGATACAAATAGGTGCAAATTCTGACATCACCACAGCCCACTTTGTTTTCTCGCTCCTTGCTCGCGGAGCGGCATACCGAAAAAAAGATAGGATTTGAATCGATGACTTAAGCCCTTGCGCTATTCCCCCCTGATCGCATCGTAGATAGCAGTCAGAGTCAGTACGCTTTCTATTCTCTTTATATTATATATGAAAATAGATAAGAAAGGAGGGCTGCCGAGGCCCGGAACTTCTCCGAGAGGTTCCTTTCGATACTCTGCGCACAGAAGCGATATCGAACATAACTTATTGTCATTTCTCAATTGATGATACTTCATTTAGCTACTTAATAAGATAAGAAGATCCATAAAAAGATCAAATAACGGAAGGCGGAAGGTCGATTAGGAAAGGAGCTTTTCAAATCAAAGAATTCGTTGATTGCAAAGCCTTCTTTCAGATAAGTCGTTTAGAAAAAAACTCCTTAACTCATTAACTCAGGATCGGTAAAGGCCTTACTCTATTCCTTGTCAGGAATAGCGGCCTTAGAGCTTCTACTACTATCGGCTATCTAACTCTCGGGAAATCGGGGGTTTTGTCGGGGAATCGGTGTCGTGGTGGTGCTACGAGATGGCGATTTATCGTATAGAAGAATGGATCCGCGGACCTATTGATTGACCCTAGATGCGAACCGATCGACCGCTACCTAAGAGAAGATAAGTAGTTCTTCTATCGTTCAAGGGCAAGGGGAGAACATGTAGCGGCTTGCCTATATCTCGTATTTCCCACGTAGTCCGTCGGTCAAACCAACGATTCTCCTTTCAAAGTAATAGAGAGATCCTTTTCTTTTTCCGGTATGTAGCTCCGCGAGCAAGGAGCGCATCATCAGAGCAGGGCGAAAACGAACATAGGATCATGGCCCTTTTCTTCTTTCTTTTGCTGCTGATCTCACATCGAGAGCAGCTCCTTCGTGTTCAGGATGATCGGATGAGAGATCTTACTCCGACTCCGATAAATCGGTCAAGCGGGAGGCTACCCTCGACTTACCTCTCTCTATAAAAACCCCCTCCCCAGAGGAGAGCATAAGCTCCAGGATGAGTATGTCCTGGATTACCGGATTCATTCTCGTCCTGATCCACCATGAAATTTGTTTCTAAATAAAAAAAGATTCTAGGAG